TACCATGAATTAATGAATAATTAGTGAAGAAAAATTCCTTTCTATAGTCCCTAGTCTATAGTGTCTAGAATAACAAGAATAAAATTAATCTTCATAAATTTCATCGTAAATGTGAACTACTTATACAAATAAAAATACAAATAAAATAAAAATGCGGGAGATCGGGAAAAGATGCAAGGTCGGTTGTCGACTTGGTTAATCAAACACGGGCTAGTTCATAGATCTTTGGGATTCGATTACCAAGGAATAGAAACTTTACAAATAAAGCCTGAGGATTGGAATTCCATTGCTGTCATTTTATATGTATATGGTTACAATTATCTACGCTCTCAATGTGCTTATGATGTAGCACCTGGTGGACTGCTAGCTAGTGTGTATCATCTTACAAGAATAGAGTATAGTATAGATCAACCGGAAGAAATATGCATAAAAGTATTTGTACCCCGGGGGAATCCTCGAATTCCCTCTGTTTTTGGGGTTTGGAAAAGTGCGGATTTTCAAGAACGGGAATCTTATGATATGTTAGGAATCCATTATGATACTCATCCACGAATGAAACGTATCTTAATGCCCGAAAGTTGGATAGGATGGCCCTTACGTAAGGATTATATCGCCCCGAATTTTTTTGAAATACAAGATGCTCATTGAATGCCAAGAAAATAATTTTCATTTTGATAACTCCAGATAGACAAAGAGTATTTCTATGTATGTTCTCTTCAAAATCAAGCAAAGTCCGCGAGTTCTCATTCGTAATTTTAATGTGGTAAATTTTCCTATTCTAGTTTTTCTTCTTTTTGTGCTATCATTCAATTATAGATTCATTGGAAATTCTCAAATTGGAGGGTACTTGTTTCTTGTTATTTGTGATGAACTGAACCAATAATCTGAATTCAAATGAAAAGAATTTCGAATTATGCACTTTGTACCGCGCACATATCTTACAGATACTCTATGGGTTCTCTTAAGAGAGAATGAAGAAATCGAATAGGAAAAAAACGAAAAAAAAAAAAGAAAAATATACGATTTGATTTCGACTCTATCTAAAATTCATCGTGGATATTTCTATCCATCAACTTATTAAGAATAGACTTTTGCTTAGTTGGGTCTCTCAACCAACTAATTGAACCTTGCAATTCTGTATTGCATAGACATATATGTATCAAGTCGTAACGTTCTTCTTGATCTTGAAGAAGAACAGACAGCGTAGAGTGGGAACAAAAGAAGAAAGACGAGAATATAATTCTCATATATAAGATATGAGCGAATATGGATACTTTTTATCCTCTTTCTAGAAATCTAGAAATTTTCGTCAGCGATTTTGAAATTGAAATGTAATATAATACAAAGGATAACATGAGAGTTACAGATACTTCGATGGCTAAGTATGTATGCTAATCGATACTATTAATGAATATGGATATGGATTCATAAATATCAAAAATGTGGATGTCAATCCATATCCATTATGTTGGATATATGAATGTATTTAGTGAATAGATACTCATCCAAATGAATTATGTGCCAGGAACCAGATTTGAACTGGTGACACGAGGATTTTCAGTCCTCTGCTCTACCAGCTGAGCTATCCCGACTCTTGTTTTACTTAATATATCATCCTCATTTTATGATATGACTTCGTTCTATGTCAATTCAAAAATGAATTGATCTTACTTTGTGTGTACCTTATATAACACCAAACCCAACTTGGGTTAATACAAAAAAATATACACTCGGGTACATAGTGAAATAAAAAAATTGGAAACACTAACAAATAAAACGACTAATAATAATATTATTATATCAAATAAAAAAAAAAATAGCATAAAGCATTAACGAGTCAAATGTTTTTTTGGGGATAGAGGGACTTGAACCCTCACGATTTCTAAAGTCGACGGATTTTCCTTTTACTTTAAATTTCATTGTTGTCACTATTGACATGTAGAATGGGACTCTATCTTTATTCTCGTGCGATTAATCCGTTTTTTTTTTTTCAAAAGATTTCTCAGATCTTGTAGTAAATTTTTTTATAAATGATGTAATCGATGAGGATTCGATTCTTTCTGCCAGTTAATACAATCGATTCACATCACAAGAATTCTTTCATTTTGCATATAATTATCAATATAGACTCGCAGCGTCTTAATCCCGTTTGTATAGCGTTCAGTACATATATCTATGTATATGGCCCCTTTTTTTGAGTTTCGATAGAAGGATTTCTTTACCAACTTAACGCGGTAAACTCTATTTGTTAGAACATCTCCCATCGAGTCTCTGCACCTATCCTATTCTTTTTGTATTCTCGCTTTATGAACTGCTGTTGGTTTTCGTAAAACAGGATTTGGCTCAGGATTGCCCCATCTTTAATTCCAGGGTTTCTCTGAATTTGAAAGTTGTCACTTCGTATGTTTCCATACCAAGGCTCAATCCAATTAAGTCCGTAGCGTCTACCAATTTCGCCATATCCCCATTTTAGACTATGCTGAAACCAAAGCACTCTTTTTCAATACGAATTTCATTAAATACCGCTTGATTGGATTTCTATTTCTATTATATATATGTAAACCAAAATTCTATAAACTCAAAAAGTGGGTCTTGTTATTTGAATTTATTGCCTATTTTGTTTAATGTCTATTGGATACCCAAGGCCGACACCCACATTTGATACAACCCAAAATGATTCTATCCTTTCTGTTTATGCAATTCAATAGAAATTGATACATGTCATAATATAGATATGCCTCTCTTATTAGCATTAGTTTTTTTTTTATGCATTTGAAATACTTGAACGGTCGATTCTTTTTTTGTCTTTAACTTCCGAGAAAATAACTCAAAAAAGGGATTTGATACAATATCAATCATTTTGTATCTAGTTATTAAAACTATTAATCATTGATTATGGCGAAAACAAAACTAATTATTTCGGTAATTTTGAAATTTGTTATTAGAAATATTTGAATTAGTTAGCATTTTGAATTCTTTAGAATTCCTAGAATTCTAATACATTAACATTTTCAAATACCTTATTGAAAGAAGTTTATGTTAAGTGTTGAGAAACATAAAATGGATATCCATTTTATATCACTCAATTTTATTAATATAATAATGAGAATAAATAATCTAATTACTAATTAGTATTTTCTAGAATATTGATCAATATCAAAAAATCGAAATCTATAGCTATTGCTATTATGAATAGCTAATACTGAATAATTCATATTAATCGAAAAAAAAAGATCCTATTCGTTTACGATGCATACACAATTTTTGCTCTATTTGAGCCCGCTTAGCTCAGAGGTTAGAGCATCGCATTTGTAATGCGATGGTCATCGGTTCGATTCCGATAGCCGGCTTTTGTCTATTTGTTTTGATTTTCACATGATTGAGAGTGTATTTTTGAAATCAAAGAACATTGAAATGGCTTTTTCCCTTTTTTCCAAGGGTTGTCGACCTATTATATGCCTCATTTCAATTAGCAAAAAAACAGTCAGAATTCGGTTTCGGCAGAACAAAAAGAGGATTCTTTTTTTTTTATAAAAAATTTCTATTGATATGATATATAAATTAATCTAGAAAGAAAATGATTTCTATACATTTCTATACCATAAGCAAAAATGGTAATTCTATTACTCCAATTCCTCCATTTCTTAATTATTTTTAGGACAATACCTCATTGTATTATTATTAGTGTATTTCGCCTCGCTTAATTTCTCAATTTATTTAGTTCAGTTTGTTTATGTCCAAACAAAAAAGGAGTCTTCATGTCGCGTTATAGGGGGCCTCGTTTCAAAAAGATACGTCGTCTTGGGGCTTTACCAGGTCTAACTAGTAAAGGGCCTAGAGCCGGAAGCGATTTTCGAAACCAATCCCGCTCTGGGAAAAAATCTCAATATCGTATTCGTTTAGAAGAAAAACAAAAATTGCGTTTTCATTATGGTCTTACAGAACGACAATTACTAAAATATGTTTGTATAGCCGGAAAAGCCAAGGGGTCAACAGGTCGGGTTTTACTACAATTACTTGAGATGCGTTTGGATAACATCCTTTTCCGATTGGGTATGGCTTCGACTATTCCCCAAGCCCGCCAATTAGTTAACCATAGACATATTTTAGTTAATGACCGTATAGTAGATATACCAAGTTATCGCTGCAAACCACACGATATTATTACGGCGAGCCATGCTAAAAAATCTAGAGATCTGATTCAAAGTTATCTTAATTCATCTCCTCATGAGGAAGTTCCAAAACATTTGACTCTTCACCCATTCCAATATAAAGGATTAGTCAATCAAATAATCGAGAGTCAATCGATTGGTTTGAAAATAAATGAATTGCTAGTCGTAGAATATTATTCTCGGCAAACTTAAACCTAACTCAACTAAAAAGAGGTTTGGACAACTTTATTACTCCTACCCCCCCCTTATCCTTCCCATAAAAAAAGTAACTAAAAAAGGACGCAGGATAAAGTACTTATCCAGGGAATAGCAATAGCAAATTGATATCCAAATTACCGAGGGTTCGAGTTCTACCTTTTTGAATTTGAGTATGTGTCGTTCTTTGATACATTGTGTTCATTAAGATTGGTAAATTAGTTGAGGGTACGGAAAGAGAGGGATTCGAACCCTCGGTAAACAAAAGCCTACATAGCAGTTCCAATGCTACGCCTTGAACCACTCAGCCATCTCTCCTACGTAATGATTATGCCCCATCAACTGAATCAATAGCGAGCCACTTTTTATTTTTACTTTACTTGATCCTTCAAAAAATCAATTCGAAAAAAAAAAAGTATGAAAAAACAAAAAGAGGAAAGATATCGATTTTTTAGATATCCATTTATGTTATCTAGTGCTCCCATCCTTTTCGGATATTTTGACACGAATTCAATCAATCGTAAGGAATCAACAAATAGTTCTATCTATTTTGTTTTTTTCTTCAATTTCGAGATGAGATGGGAATCAGACTAGGACTTCTTCATTCTTATACTAGTCGACTAGATTTGTATGAAATCGAAACTATTTCTTATTATTTTCTTTAATTCCGGTCAAAAAGAAAGAATTTAAGGAAGAGGAGTTTTCAAATTTTGAAAATTATGTTTTTATGTTATTTTGTTTGTGGGGAATCATTTTCTTACGAAAGTTACTGACAAGAATTTGAGAGTGGATTGCTATCTATGACTAAATCGAGTATAAATGGAAATTTTATTGATAAAACCTTTTCAATTGTAGCCAATATCTTATTACGAATAATTCCGACAACTTCAGGAGAAAAGGAGGCATTTGCCTATTACAGAGATGGTGTGATTTGATCATTAGTTTACAGATCTTTTCGATCTCAATTTGATTTACCGCCTTCAGTCTTATAAGACTGACGCATGATTTCGGACTAGAAAAAAATGAAAAAAATCTACGCTTTTTGAAGGTGAGGTTTGTAAAAAAAAAAAAAACAATTCCTTCTGTCGTGTATCCTCGATTAATGCAGCCTCAGATGCTTGAATTGTCGATTCTAGTAGTGAGCCAGAGGTTAAAACTTATGAATCTGTATTGCGGTGCGAGTCAACCCTCATCCATTAGAATCAATAGACAGTATAGGAGAAGAAGCACTACCCCTAGAAATCAACAATATGCAGACTTTGACTTTTGTCGAAATTATCGCCTTCCTTATCGAGATCGAAACTAAAATGGTTGGGACAACAAACATCCATCTCGTTCCTATTTTGGATACCTGGATAACCATCGAAGACTGTTGAAGTGACCAATTTCTGGAAATTAAGGGGCGTAGGGGACAAAGAAATTGTTGAAGTTACCTTTTTTATTTAAGATTAACCCATTTGATGTTAAAAAAATCTTTGGCAGGAAGGTTGGCTAGAGATTTCTTGTAAAAACACTAGCCCCACTCAGTCCATAACGAGAATTTTGCACTCTTTTTTGATTCCATGTATTATTCATTATTCTCATTATGCACCTAAGGGAGGAGCCGTATGAGGTGAAAATCTCACGTATGGTTCTGGAACGGAGATTCTTAAAAATGAACGACGACCGTAACGGATGTCGGCTCAATCCGAAGGAAATAATGCAGAAGCTTTACAGAATTATTATGAAGCTATGCGACTAGAAATTGATCCTTATGATCGAAGTTATATACTCTATAACATAGGCCTTATTCACACAAGGAACGGAGAACATACGAAAGCTTTAGAATATTATTTTAGAGCACTCGAACGAAACCCCTTCTTACCACAAGCTTTTAATAATATGGCTGTGATCTGTCATTACGTGCGGCTATCTCCACTATAGAAAGAAAAAAGAAAAGAGAAAAGAGTAGTAAATACTAGAAAAAACGGGTTTTTCTACATAAGCATCGTCCACAAAACGATTTTTATCAGCTGTAGCAAAGAAAGGAACTTCTGAGAAGTCGAAATATCAAGAAATGGATATGCCTAGATACTTTCTTCTATATTCTATGGATAAAGGATCCAATTGATAAAGAAAGCGCCGTCAAGATCAATTAGTGATGTTTTGGGACGATACAATAATAACTGCTTACTTAATTTAAGTCATGATACAAGAAAAGAGTTAGGAATCGACGTATGTAATAAAGTCGATCCCCTAAGGTATTGAGCAGCGGTGTAGCATCAGATCCCAAAGATAGTAAGTCTTTGTTTTTCTTTCTAGTTTTAATAGAATTCAAATAGAAATAAAATAAAATATAGGAATATGAAGAAAAGACTTTTTCTACGATTCTCTATAAAATCAGTTTTTCTATGAAACCGAGATAGTTACCTTTGAGAAACTTCTAGCAATATTGTAAATGCCTATGTTGAGGGTGGGAGAAAAGATAAAACGAAAAAAAAAATTCATTATTAATATGAACCCAAATTCAAGTTTGAAACTCATACAATTAATCTCTTTTTGTTAACCCGAAAAAAAGAAACAAGGGGGAGAGATCTCTGAGAAATCTCATTCTATTCTATTAGATATTAGATGGTGTAGATTGAAAAAACGGGATACCACAAGAATTGTGAGCCGTATGAGTTAGGAAACTCTCAAGTACGGTTCTCGAGGAAGGAATTGAACAGCCTATTCTGACCGGGGGGAACAGGCCATTCGACAGGGAGATTCTGAAATTGCGGAAGCTTGGTTTGATCAAGCCGCTGAGTATTGGAAACAGGCTATAGCGCTTACTCCCAGTAATTATATTGAAGCCCAAAATTGGTTGAAGATCACAAGGCGTTTCGAATAAGAGCACTCTTTTTTGATTTATTAGTCTGATTAGTCAAATGTCAAATAAAGCGAATCCTTTTTATGCCAAAAACAACCAAAGAATTTCATTATATCCTTTCACAAAGAGCATTTTCTATTTCGTATGGGATATAAACGATAGGCAGAAGTATCAACGATACCTAGATAGAGTCGAATATATATTTCTTTGCAATGATCCATGCCTGGTTTCATGGGATTTGGAATAAAATAAGAAGAAAAAAATATGTCTATGTTGGGGGTAATG